CAACTAAAAGAATTATTGAAATGAATTCAAATGGAAGAAAAAAATCTGTTGCTAAATGAATTCCAATTTGTTGACTATTACTTATCAAATCTTGTTCTATAATTTGGTTTGATCTTGTAGTCCAAATAATCCCGTACCATGATGTATCTAATATAGTAGTAATTAGCGAAACAAGAATACTTGTACAAACCAACGAAGTAAGGCCATTCCCAATGGTCCACAGATTAAAATCTTTATAATATTCTGAACCATTCATGAACATCACAGCAAATAGGATTAAAACATTTATGGCTCCCACATAAATAAGGAGCTGGGCAGCAGCTACAAAATGAGAATTTGAGAGAATATAGAATAAGGATATACAAACAAGAACCAATCCCAACGAAAAGGCAGAATAAATTGGATTGGTAAGTAATACCACTCCCAGGCCCCCTAATATAAGACCCGATCCCAGAAAAACTAAAAGAAAATCGTGTATTGGTCCAGGCAAATCCATTATATGTAAAATAAGAGATAAATAAATCGAAATGCTTTTCATGATCTTATTGACACGACCAGGAATTTTTTTTTTATGATACGTTCCTAATTGAATAAAATCCTAATCTATTAGGTGTGAATTGATCTAAGTACAAGTTTCGTTTTTGATTCTGTTTTTTTTTTGTTCGGTTCGAAAGGGTATTTTGTTTTTTGAAACTATATATTTCGAAATAATTACGAATATATTAATAGATTTTCAATAAAAATGAATTCGAAATTCTTATCAACCGGTTAATTTGTAATTGAATTTTTATTTATTGACCAAACAAAGAGAAAGGCCTCATTCTTTTAATTCAAACCAAACATTCTTTTAACTTAAACCAAAACGGAACCTTAAAAGAATTGGAAATTTCTTTTTAATAGTTAATAGACTAGTAGGCTTACTTACTCAGTTTTTCTTTGAGGCGAATTCAAAATTGTTTGAATTGTATAATCGTCAATTACTGACATTGGTAAACGGCCCAAAGCAATTTGATTATAATTCAATTCGTGACGGTCGTAAGTAGAAAGTTCATATTCTTCAGTCATTGATAAACAATTTGTTGGACAATACTCAACGCAGTTACCACAAAATATACAAATTCCGAAATCAATACTGTAATTAAGCAATCGTTTTTTTCGAATATCCGTTTCAAATTTCCAATCAACAACAGGCAGATCTATAGGGCATACACGAACACATACTTCACAAGCAATGCATTTATCAAATTCAAAATGGATTCGCCCGCGGAAACGCTCTGATGTGATTAATTTTTCATAAGGGTATTGAATAGTTACGGGTAAACGATTTGCGTGGGATAAGGTAATCATGAAACCTTGACCAATGTACCTTGCTGCTCGGACTGTTTGGTGGCCATAATTCATGAACCCAGTTACCATAGGGAACATATCGTGAATATCTATGAATAATTTTATGTTTGTTTCTTTCTCTTGTTTGAACCAAGTCATGAATCTCGTATTCTTTTTTTCTTTACAGTGAAAGAAGTTGGAAAGAAGTTGTTAATAATAGATTACCGAGAGAAATGGGTAAAAGAAATTTCCATCCAAGATTTAATAATTGGTCCATTCTTAACCTAGGTAAAGTCCATCTTGTTGCGATAGAAAGAAACAAAAACAAATAAGTTTTAGCTAATGTAATAAAGATACCAATTGTCGTTCCAAAGATTCCATTCATTTTATTTATTTCAAATAGCTCAGGGACGAATACGTACGGAATGGAAATATTCCAACCCCCCAAGTAAAGAACTGTTACAAATAACGAAGAAAGTAATAAATTTAGATAGGAAGCAACGTAAAATAAACCAAATTTGATACCCGAATATTCGGTTTGATACCCTGCTACTAATTCTTCCTCGGCTTCTGGTAAATCAAAAGGTAATCTCTCACATTCTGCTAGAGAAGAAATTAGAAAAACGATAAACCCTATTGGCTGACGCCACAAATTCCATCCCCAAAACCCATATTTTGATTGCGCCTCAACTATATCAACTGTACTTGAACTGTTAGATAATTTTAGTCGATGATAACATCACTGTTTCCATCGCTAGTCCAAAACCGTACATGAGGTTTTCACCTCATACGGCTCCTCGTGGGTCACAAATAAATTTAAGGACCGAATCCGTATTATTTCTCTTCGTATGGTTGTAGAATAGATAGAGAAAAACTGATTGGAAGGTCCAAAATTATACCAATGGAATTCTGTCTGCTATATTATGAAGAATAAAAAAAGTGCTTCTGAATTGATCTCGCCCGTTAATAATTTCAATTTTTATTTGTTGAGTAATAACTTAAGCCTTCAATAAAATACTTCTTGTAGAAATAGCAATAGATATTTCAACCCATTGTTTTCGATTACGAAAAAAATGAAATAAACATTACATTAGCTCATAAATCCTGACACGGATTATATCTCTCTATATATATGAAAGAAAGAATAAAAAAGATTTCTTTTTTATTCTTTCTTTTTCGTTCCTATTCTTCTTTCTGATTTGAGAAAACTACGAATGGGGGCTTAAACTAAAAAATAGTAAAGGATTATTTCGTTCCTGATAGTCATTACTTTAATCGGTGGATAGGAGCATACTCTGGACCGGAATCGTGGGAAGTACTGCCTACTCATTTCTACTAATTTAAAGCCCCAATTAGTATTCTTTTTATGTTATCCAGAAATATCGTTTTATATAATTTACATAATCTCCATTACTAATCCTTTGTGTATTTTGGTGTTCCTAACCATCCACTCATTTTTTTTGTTCAATCCCCCGTTTGGTTTGGCAATACATGTCTGGGAATCCATACAAAAGATAGCCAAACCTCTATACGGTTGATCTTTTGAGCCCGCTTCAAGCTAGATTGACTAATCAACCCGTCTTGGGGTTCCGCTTACGTTTTCTTCCACTTAACTCTTGTACATAGGAAATGAGATTCCATTTTTTTGTTTAATTTACTGCGAATTTATAAGCTGCTTTCTTTCACTCATATATAACTATCTAATTTAGTTTATCAACCTGAAGGATAATAAAAAACGAAGATATCTATTCAATCCATTCAGCTTATTTTCTAGAACGAAAGGAATAGGGAAAAGAAAAGTTTATATTTCAACGAATCGCACGTAGAGATATTGATAAAACACATAGAGTTAATGGTATTTCATAACTAATCGATTGAGCAGCAGCTCGCAGACCACCTAAAAAGGAATATTTATTATTTGATCCGTATCCTGACATAAGAAGTCCAACAGGAGCAATACTTGAAATGGCAATCCATAAAAAAATACCGATATTGAGATCGGCTAAAATAAGGCGAGAGCTAAAAGGAATTACTGAAAAACTTAGTAAAATGGGTATGACTGCTATAGACGGTCCAATACTGAATAAACGAGTATTTCCTCTAGATGGAAGAATATTCTCTTTGAAAAGCAGTTTTGTTCCATCTGCTAGAGCTTGAAGAATTCCCAAAGGACCGGCGTATTCAGGCCCAATACGTTGTTGTATTCCTGCAGATATTTCTCTTTCTAACCATACAATTACTAGTACACCTATTGTGATTCCCAATACAAGAGTCAAAATAGGGACAAACATCCATATGATCCCATAGACCTCTTTTAAAGATTCCAATCTGTAAAAGGAATTGATATCTTGTACTTCTGTTGTATAAATTATCATTTCAACGATCAACTTCTCCCATAATGATATCTATGCTACCTAGTATCGTCATAATATCAGCCAATTTCATTCTTTTAACTAATTGAGGAAGAATTTGCAAATTGATAAAACCCGGCGGGCGAATTTTCCATCTCCAAGGAAAACCACTTTGATCCCCTATCAGAAAAATTCCTAATTCTCCCTTTGGGGCTTCCATTCTCGCATAAAGTTCTTGTCTCGGTAATTCAAATGTAGGAGAAGGTTTTTTACTAATGAATCGATATTCAAAATCATTCCATTCTGGATCCCTTTCTCGATCAAAGCATCGGAGTTCTAAATTCTCATAGGGACCTCCCGGAATTCCTTCCAGGGCCTGTTGAATTATTTTTATGGATTCCGTCATTTCACTGATTCGGACTAAATAACGAGCTAATGAATCTCCTTCTTTTTGCCACTGGATTTCCCAATCAAATTCGTCGTAACACTCATAATGATCAACTTTACGAAGATCCCATTTGATTCCAGATGCTCGTAGCATTGGGCCGGATAAACCCCAATTTATTGCTTCTTCTCCACCAATAACGCCTACCCCTTCAACTCGTTCTAAAAAAATAGGATTTCGCGTAATAAGTTTTTGATATTCAACAATTCCTGTTAAAAAATAATCGCAGAAATCCAAACATTTATCTATCCAGCCATAAGGTAGATCGGCCGATACTCCTCCGATCCGAAAATAATTATGCATCATTCTCATACCGGTGGCAGCTTCGAATAGATCGTAGACTAATTCTCTTTCTCTGAAAATATAGAAAAAGGGGGTCTGTGCACCAATATCGGCCATAAAAGGTCCAAGCCATAATAGATGAGAAGCTATACGACTCAACTCCAACATAATTACTCTGATATAGCTGGCTCTTTTAGGGACTTGAATATTGCCCAATTTTTCTGGTCCATTTACGGTTATTGCTTCCGTGAACATAGTAGCTAAATAATCCCAACGTGTTACATAAGGCAAATATTGTGTAATTGTTCGGTTTTCCGCAATTTTTTCCATTCCTCTGTGTAAATAACCTAATATTGGTTCACAGTCAACAACATCTTCACCATCTAGAGTAACGATGAGACGAAGAACACCGTGCATGGATGGGTGGTGAGGTCCCATATTGACTATCATAAGGTCTTTTTCTGTAGCTGATAGATTCATAAGTTTTTCCTCGATTCATTCTTACCTGAATTGTTGAAAACGAAAAGAAGTACATCAAAATGCAAAATCTAATAAATCGACAAATTCCAATTTTTCAAATTAACGATTTTTTGATTCCCGAATATCCAACTCGCTAATTAATTCTTTATAACGTATTTTATTTTTCTTTGATAAATAAGACAGCAGCCGTTGACGTTTTCCTAGAATTTTACGTAGACCTCTCTGAGATAAATAGTCTTTTTTGTGCAATTCCAAATGTGAAGTAAGTCTTCGTATCTTATTGGTGAAACTGACTATTTGAAATTCAACGGACCCCTTGTTTTCTTCTTTTTTTTCTTGAAAAATAACTGAGATGAATGAATTTTTTACCATAAAACAAAAATGTCTCTCCCCCCCCCCCTTTTTTTTTTGAATGTGAATTTTACTGATCAGTAATAATAATACCAGTCATTTTGATATGCACAATGATTTGAAGTTCGTTATGAACTTTATAATTTTTTCAAATCAAATTAATCAATCCGGTTTTCAATTTGATTCGTATAGGGATACAAAAGAGTAATATATTTCTATTTCTACAAAAGAGAAAATTTTAGAGTTCAAATAAGAGGATTTTGTTGATTCATTTGTCGATCTAATTGATATGTATGTCATTAAATTAGTATCATGTATCAGAATGGAATGTAAGACAATCCTTGTGCCCATCTATTTGTTTTCATAGACCTAACATGGTACATACATAATATATGGGAAAATGTACTATTAACGAATTTTCAAACGCGGATACATATGTATCCTTACCATACTGAAACGACTGCCATTATTAGTATTAAACCAATAGCGATTCATACAAGCTAAATCTTCTAATCGATAATTGGGCCAAAGAAAGAGCTTTAATTTAATTAGTTTCTTTTTATCACTATCAAGATGTTTGTTTTTATTCAAAACTTGACCACAGTTTTTTACATTATTTAAAAATACTGGATTTCTATGCATACCATTTTTTTCCCTTGAATTGAAAGAAATTCGAATTCGCAATTCTCTCCGGTGGTTAGGGGATAAAATATTTTCAGGAACAAACAAATCATAATGATTTTTGTCTTTATTTTCAGTCATTTTTTGATGTCTTGCAATGGATTCATCAAAATTCTTTTTATCAATATAGTTTTTTTCTTGGTATCTTTGATTAATTTGGTGTTTATTTTTATGAACCAATGAAATACTTATAGTTTGATATAGAATAAATTGTCCATCATTTTTTACAGACAGGCGAATTGGTTCGATAATCAATATTCCTTTTTTCATTAATTCTCTAAGAGTTAAATCCTTCTCAATCATCAAAATATCCAGATTCATTTCTCCCCTTTGAATAGAGGATATAACAATTTCGTTTGGATTTATCAGTCTAAGCAAGAGACAATATACTTTGATATTATTGATTATTCTTTGATTTAAAGAATCATCCCATCTCAATTGAAAACGCAAATACCTTTTTAGGAAGAAATCAAGCTCTGCTTCCGCGTTGCTCTTCTTTTTCTTTCTACGTTTTTTTCTGTCTGATTTACCATAATCTTCTTCAACATCTTTTTCTTGGTTTGAGAGAACGGATCTAAAATTTCCTTGTTTTTGTGCATCTGATACAAGATCCCCTTCACCTATGGGTTCTTTTTCTTCTTGATTTCGATTCTCTAATCCAAGAATTTTTTTTTCATTCGGTGCTATAGCTATAAGGGGGTCCCTTTTTTTATTTTCAATAATATTTTTATTAATGCTTCCATTTCCATTAAAATTTAAAAGAAGTAGTTTTATTGGTATGATCCATGGTTTAAGCTTATATGCATTATATAGTAGCACAAATTCTGGGAAGAACCAAAGTTCCAGATTCGATATAGGACGACTTAGTATTTCTTCATTCATTCCCATCCAATCAAAAAAGAAGCCCTTTTGATTGGATGGGTTGCTTTCTTGATCTTGATAAATCGTGAAATAAAAAGGGTCCCTCTTATTAATTTTATCAATTATTTGATAATTATTAACCACAGTCTTAATAGTTTTGTTACTCTCGGTACTGGTATCGACCCAGGACTCAATATCGGACTTATTTCTAAGACAAAAATGAATAATTCTCCAATTAATAAATTTTCTATGCCAAAATTTTCCCGTAGCATCTAGAATATCGTCTTCTCCTAGATAATTATGGATAGGGATAGCCCCCAGTGTATCAAAAAATTTGCGTTTATCCATGTTGTAATTATAAGAAATCTCTTCCCTCTTATTTACTTGTAATGGTGATCCATAAGTATATGAGTCCCTCTTATCTTGATAATTAATAGATTTATATGATAAAAAATCATATCCATAGTGTTTTTTAAAATTATATTTTTTATATTTTTGTTCTTGATTCAGTTTATATTCTTGATTAAGTAATGAATTCGCTTGAAAATCATTTTTTTTTTCGTAATGAAGTAATATTTCTTTTTCATCTGAATCCCATTTTGTTAAATCTTTATTTTGAGCCATATAGTGTTGATTGACTCTATTTCGCCATTGTCCTGGTACTAATCTAAGCCATCTACTCTTAAATAAATCATATTCATAATGACTCCTTAACCAGTTTTTCCATTCCTTCATTCCAGAATGCCAAAAGATTTTCTGTCTTAACCCATAATGATGTCTTAATCTGGAATGAGATATTCCTTGTTCTTCAAAATAATCTTTTATTTCATTTTTAAGAAAAAGAGATGTTCCGTGATATTGAAGGATAGGTTTGAATTTATAAAAACTAATAACTTGGGTTTGTGATAATTTGTAAAATACATATGCTTGTGAGAGGGAGGATAAGTCACAAAAAGCTTTTGCATTTTTATTTCTAATATTAGAAAGTGAGTTTTTTATAGTTGAAATAAAATGAATTGTATTTTTATTTGTTTTATTAATTCTTTCTTGATTTGATTCGTTATTGTAAATGAATTTATCAATCATTTTTTTTGTTGATTCAAGAAAAAGTTGTGTATTGGTTCTTGGAATATTAATGATATATAGAAAAATATCTATGTATATCTTTTCAATGAAAAATTTTATAAAAAAATAGAATTTACGGATTAATCGAATATTTCTTCTTTTTAATATTTTCAAAATTTTTTTTGATGATTCTAATATTTTATCCTGATAACTTATTTTGGTCGAACTACTATTTGTTTCTTGATTTAGAAATTCGTTTTTCTTGTCTTTTATAATTTTTTCTATTTGATTTTTGATTGTATTTGTTCTCTTAGTCAGATCTTTTATTTTTTTTTCTGTTAATGAATAATTTGTCCACTCCATAGATTGAATTTGAAGGGATGATTTGTGAATCATCTTATTACTGATTATCGAATCCTTTTTAGTTTCGCCCAATTCATATATTTCTCTCAACCCCAAAAATGGGATTGGATTTCTTTTTGAAAGTTCTTTTATTATTCCCTTTAAAAATAGAATGCTTTGAGTGATCCATTTTTTTGTTTCTTTTGAGACTTTTGGAAACAATTTAGTTCTTTCTTTTAAAATTGTTAAAGCTATAAAACATTTAGTTTTCAATTTTTTAATTTTTTTTTTTAGTTCTTTAAAAATAGGATCAAAAAACGAACGCCGTTTTCGAGGAGAACCGAAAGGTAGTTCAGTTTCCATTCCCCAAACCGTTAAAAAGCAAAAATCATTCTTTTGACCTTTCTTTTTTTTCATTGGATCTTTATGAGAGGGTTGTAGTTTTAATCTGTGCCAAGGTTTCAGGCAAAAAGGAAATAGGATCTTGATTTGAATACCGTCTGTTAACCAGTTTTTTGGAAATTCTGTTTCGGATAATTGAACACCATTATAAGTGCATTTAACATGCATTTCTCGATTCCAATCCTTTAAATCCTCGGACCACTCAGGAAATTGAAATAATAACATACGGGCAATGTTTTTAGCTATTATCAATGAAGGTAATATAATATATTTTCTAAGAATCGATTGGGTTATTAACACGGAGCCCCTTATTACTTGAGCAAGTAAAATGCTATCCCAAGCTTCTGCTATGTCTATCCGCATTTTCTCTTCTCTTTTGTATTTTTCTCTTTTGTCCTCGTCTTTTTTCTCAATCTTTTTTTCTGTATAATCATAAATTTTTGATTCGTTGTTTTTCCATATCCAATTTCGAGACATTAGTTTCATCGGCCCAGAAATATCAAAAGAAAAAAAGAGGGGTTTGTCTACTCTGTCCAAAAAAAGTGGTGAATGCACATTTGCTTGAAACAGTTCCCAAGTAATTGTTTTACGTCTTTGGGCACGCATGGAACCTTTTATTATGTCTCGACGAAAATCCGATTGTTGCGAATAGCGTATCAAAGCCACTTCGTCTGTTTGATCAGGATCATTAGCATCCTTGGTATTAGTATAAGTAGTATTAGTATAAGTATCGGCGTTTGACTGGTTATTAGTAAAAATAACTACGCGCTTGGATTTTCTTGAACGAATTTCATGCTCTGCTGTTACGTTTTCCTCGGTTTCTCCCTCCTGTTGTTCTAAATCGTCGATTAATTTGTATGACCATCGAGGAACTTTTTTACTTATTTCTTTTATTCCAATAGATTCTTTTCTAATTGTTTGATTGTTGGGATTAGTTATAACTATATTGAATAAAAATTTCAAAATTTTGACTCGATCCTCGGAATCGATATTTCCCTGTTCATCTTCTCTTTCTGTCAATAAAGAAAGTTCTTTTTCTGTTGATAATGATTTTATATTGAGTGTATCTATTGTCTGTTGAAATTCGTGATAATCAGTAGTAAGAAGTATAGCATGAATCTTATTTATCCAAAAAGGATCCGTGTTTTTTTTTTTAGAAGTTTGATTTATGCTTAAAGGTGAAAACCTTTTTTTGATTCTTCCGCGGTAGGGTCCATGCAAGAAAGGATCATATATTTTAGGCAAGTATTTTCTTTTAGTTTCATTATTAGAGAATCGAGTCCTTTTTTCAAGTATGCCCAGATCAAAAGATTCCTTATCTAAAGATTCGACTCTATTTATAAACTCCTTACTTAAATTTCTTCTTTTTAGTTCATTGATAAAACTCCAATCAGTATACAATTCGTCAGAAAAC